GCTAGCGTAGCTTAAACCAAAGCATAACACTGAAGATGTTAAGATGATCCCTAGAAATGTTCCGCAGGCACAAAGGCTTGGTCCTGACTTTACTATCAGCTTTAACCCAATTTATACATGCAAGTCTCCGCACCCCTGTGAGAATGCCCTCAATCCCCCGCCCGGGGACGAGGAGCAGGCATCAGGCCCATCCTCTGAAGACCGCGCCCAAGACGCCTTGCTACGCCACTCCCCTAAGGGAACTCAGCAGTAATAGACATTAAGCCATAAGTGTAAACTTGACTTAGTTAGGGTTATCAGGGCCGGTAAAATTCGTGCCAGCCACCGCGGTTATACGAAAGGCCCTAGTTGCTAGCCACGGCGTAAAGGGTGGTTAAGGACAATAATAAATAAAGCCAAAGATCCCCTAGGCCGTCATACGCATTCCGGGGGCACGAAGCCCTAACACGAAAGTAGCTTTAAAAATTTACCTGACCCCACGAAAGCTAAGAAACAAACTGGGATTAGATACCCCACTATGCTTAGCCTTAAACCCAGATGTATTCTTACACACACATCCGCCCGGGTACTACGAGCACAGCTTAAAACCCAAAGGACTTGGCGGTGTCTCAGACCCACCTAGAGGAGCCTGTTCTATAACCGATAACCCCCGTTAAACCTCACCACTTCTTGTTAATACCGCCTATATACCGCCGTCGTCAGCTTACCCTGTGAAGGTCTAACAGTAAGCAAAATGGGCCCGCCCAAAAACGTCAGGTCGAGGTGTAGCGTACGAAGTGGGAAGAAATGGGCTACATTTTCTATAACTAGAATATTAAACGAACGGCACTATGAAAATTATTGCCTGAAGGTGGATTTAGTAGTAAAAAGCAAACAGAGTGTCCTTTTGAATTAGGCTCTGAGACGCGCACACACCGCCCGTCACTCTCCCCACATATAACTACCCCACATAACTAATACACCACATATTAATACGGGGAGGCAAGTCGTAACATGGTAAGTGTACCGGAAGGTGCACTTGGAACAATCAGGACGTGGCTGAGACAGTTAAGCATCTCCCTTACACCGAGAAGACATCCATGCAAGTTGGATCGCCCTGAGCTAAAAAGCTAGCTTAACCCCCAGAACATCTAAAACAACATTAAAATATTCCAAAAAACTACAACATCCCAGATTAAAACATTCTACCGCCTTAGTACGTGTGACAGAAAAGGTAATAATTAAAGCAATAAATAAAGTACCGCAAGGGAACGCTGAAAGAGAAATGAAATAAATCATTAAAGCACAACAAAGCAGAGATTAGACCTCGTACCTTTTGCATCATGATTTAGCCAGTCCTCCGAGCAAAGCGCACTTTAGTTCTAGACCCCGAAACTAAGTGAGCTACCCCGAGACAGCCTATAAATTAGGGCCAACCCGTCTCTGTGGCAAAAGAGTGGGAAGATCTCCGGGTAGTGGTGACAAGCCTACCGAACTTAGTTATAGCTGGTTGCCTAGGAAATGAATAGAAGTTCAGCCTCGTACCCCTCACCTCACAAACACCTTTAAAATACACGAGCCCGAGAGACCTGCGAGAGTTAGTCAAAGGGGGTACAGCCCCTTTGACACAGGACACAACCTCATTCAGGAGGTTAAAGATTATACTAAACAAGATACGCCGCTCCAGTGGGCCTAAAAGCAGCCACCTGAACAGAAAGCGTTAAAGCTCCGGCGGATCCTAATCTATTATTTAAATACTATATCTTAAACCCCTAATCGTACTAGGCCAATCCATGCCCGCATGGAAGAGATACTGCTAAAATGAGTAATAAGAAGGAACCCCCTTCTCCTAGCCCACGTGTATGCTAAATTGGACCCCCCACTAGCAATTAACGAACCCAATTAAAGAGGGCATTGTGAACATATTAAATACCAAGAAACCCCCACACACCCCCATCGTTAATCCCACACCGGAGGGCACTATAGGAAAGACTAAAAGAAAAGGAAGGAACTCGGCAAACATAAGCCTCGCCTGTTTACCAAAAACATCGCCTCCTGCAAAAATCAACGTATAGGAGGTCTTGCCTGCCCAGTGACATATTAAACGGCCGCGGTATTTTGACCGTGCGAAGGTAGCGCAATCACTTGTCTCTTAAATGGAGACCTGTATGAATGGTGGAACGAGGGCTTAACTGTCTCCCCTTTCAAGTCAATGAAATTGATCTGCCCGTGCAGAAGCGAGCATACACCTACAAGACGAGAAGACCCTTTGGAGCTTAAGATACAAGATCAACTACGTCAAGAACTCAGTTAAACTAAGTAGCACCTGATCCCAATCTTCTGTTGGGGCGACCACGGGAGAAAATAAAGCTCCCACGCGGACTGGGGCAATCCCCTAAAACCAAGAGTGACAACTCTAAGTCACAGAAACTCTGACCAAAAGATCCGGCTACCTGCCGACCAACGAACCAAGTTACCCTAGGGATAACAGCGCAATCCCCTTTCAGAGTCCATATCGACAAGGGGGTTTACGACCTCGATGTTGGATCAGGACATCCTAATGGTGCAGCCGCTATTAAGGGTTCGTTTGTTCAACGATTAAAGTCCTACGTGATCTGAGTTCAGACCGGAGTAATCCAGGTCAGTTTCTATCTGTAATGCCACTTTTCCTAGTACGAAAGGACCGGAAAAGGGGGGCCTATGTTATCAACACGCCCCACCCCAACTTAATGACATCAACTAAATTAAACAAAGGGAGGGCACAATCCCACATCAAGATAAGATTATTAAGATGGCAGAGCCCGGCAATTGCAAAAGGCCTAAGCCCTTTCACCCGGAGGTTCAAATCCTCCTCTTAATTATGATAACCCTCTTAATTACCCATATCATCAATCCCCTGGCCTATATTGTACCAGTTCTACTAGCAGTGGCCTTCCTAACCCTAATTGAACGCAAAGTCCTTGGATATATACAACTACGAAAGGGCCCCAATGTCGTAGGCCCCTATGGCCTCCTCCAACCAATCGCAGACGGAATTAAACTCTTCATTAAAGAACCCGTTCGCCCATCAACTTCCTCCCCATTTTTATTTCTCACTACCCCCATGCTAGCCCTCACCCTAGCATTAATACTGTGAGCCCCCATGCCACTCCCCCACCCCGTAACAGAACTAAATCTTGGCATATTATTTATTCTAGCTCTCTCCAGCCTGGCGGTCTATTCTATTTTAGGATCAGGTTGAGCCTCAAATTCAAAATACGCCCTAATCGGGGCCCTCCGAGCAGTTGCTCAAACCATTTCCTATGAAGTAAGTCTAGGCTTAATCCTACTATCAATTATCATCTTCACAGGAGGTTTTACCCTCCAAATATTTAATGCAACACAAGAAACCATTTGACTCCTAATCCCCGCCTGACCCCTGGCCGCTATATGGTATATTTCCACCCTTGCAGAAACAAATCGAGCCCCATTCGACCTAACAGAAGGAGAATCCGAACTAGTGTCCGGCTTCAATGTAGAATATGCCGGCGGTCCCTTTGCACTATTTTTTCTGGCCGAATACGCCAACATCCTCCTAATAAATACACTATCCGCCATTCTATTTATAGGAGCAATACACCTTCCGCACACTCCCGAACTAGCCACAATAAACATTATAACAAAAGCTGCTTTATTATCTATACTATTTCTATGAGTCCGCGCCTCCTATCCTCGCTTCCGATATGACCAACTCATGCATTTAGTGTGAAAAAACTTTTTACCAATAACACTAGCCCTTATTTTATGACACACCGCCCTGCCTATTGCACTCACAGGACTGCCCCCTCAACTATAATGGAGCTGTGCCTGAATGCTAAAGGGCCACTTTGATAGAGTGAAAAATGAGGGTTAAAATCCCCCCGGCTCCTTAGAAAGAAAGGACTTGAACCTATATCATGGAGATCAAAACTCCAAGTGTTTCCATTACACCACTTCCTAGTAAGATCAGCTAAATTAAGCTTTTGGGCCCATACCCCAAAAATGTAGGTTAAAATCCTTCTCTTACCAATGAGCCCCTACATCATCACAATTCTACTATCAAGCTTAGGTCTCGGCACAGCCCTCACCTTCATGAGCTCTCACTGATTGTTAGCCTGAATAGGCCTGGAAATTAATACTCTAGCAATTCTACCCCTAATAGCCCAACACCACCACCCCCGAGCAGTAGAAGCCACCACCAAATATTTTTTAGCCCAAGCTGCTGCCGCAGCAACTATCTTATTCGCTAGTTCCGTCAACGCTTGAACCACAGGAGAGTGGAATATCAACTGCCTATCGCACCCTGCCGCAACCGTCCTAATCACTATAGCCCTTGCACTAAAAGTAGGACTGGCCCCCGTACACTTCTGAATACCCCCCGTCATACAAGGCCTAAGCCTGTCCACAGGACTAATTATGGCCACCTGACAAAAACTAGCCCCATTCGCACTAATTATTCAAATAGCCCCATTTACTCACCCCCTTCTGCTTACAACTTTAGGGCTCCTGTCCGTCTTCATCGGCGGCTGAGGGGGACTTAACCAAACTCAGTTACGAAAAATTTTAGCCTATTCATCTATCGCCCACCTCGGCTGAATGATCATCATTACACAATTTAAACCACAACTAACTATTCTAGTATTAACCACCTATATTATTATAACATCAGCAACATTCTTAACATTTAAATTTATAGCCACTACAAAAATTAATACCCTAGCACTTAGTTGAGCTAAAGCACCCACCATCACAGCCATGGCCGCCCTGGCCCTCTTATCGCTAGGGGGCCTCCCCCCACTTACAGGTTTTATACCAAAATGATTAATTTTACAGGAACTTACTATTCAAGGACTTCCACTCACCGCAACTATAATAGCACTCAGCGCTTTATTAAGTCTATATTTCTACCTACGACTCTGCTATGCCATAACACTTACAATCTCCCCCAACATAAATAACTCCCTCACCCCCTGACGCGTACAAAATACACAACCCACCGCCCCTCTAGCCACATTAATGGCTATAACCTTATTTCTTCTCCCCCTCACCCCCCTAGCCCAAACTCTAATTAACTAGAGATTTAGGATAATACTAGACCAAAAGCCTTCAAAGCTTTAAGTAGGAGTGAAAATCTCCTAATCTCTGCATAAGGCTTGCAAGACTTTATCTCACATCTTCTGAATGCAACCCAGACACTTTAATTAAGCTAAAACCTTTCTAGATGAGAAGGCCTCGATCCTACAAACTCCTAGTTAACAGCTAGGTACTCAAACCAGCGAGCATTCATCTACTTTCCCCGCCCCGGCCAAAAAGGCGGGGAAAGCCCCGGCAGGCGACTAGCCTGCTTCTTAAGATTTGCAATCTAATGTGAATACACCACAAGGCTTGTGATAGGGAAAGGATTTAAACCTTTGTTCACGGAGCTACAATCCGCCGCCTAACTCTCGGCCACCCTACCTGTGACAATCACGCGCTGATTTTTCTCAACCAACCACAAAGACATTGGCACCCTTTATCTCGTATTTGGTGCTTGAGCCGGAATAGTTGGCACAGCCCTTAGCCTGCTTATTCGGGCAGAGCTAGCCCAACCTGGTGCCCTCCTAGGCGATGATCAAATTTACAATGTTATTGTTACTGCCCACGCCTTTGTAATAATTTTCTTTATAGTAATGCCAATTATAATCGGGGGATTTGGAAACTGACTTGTACCCCTTATGATTGGAGCCCCCGATATAGCTTTCCCCCGAATAAATAACATAAGCTTCTGACTCCTCCCCCCTTCTCTTCTCCTTCTACTAGCCTCCTCCGGAGTTGAAGCAGGAGCAGGAACAGGATGAACTGTTTACCCTCCACTTGCTGGTAACCTTGCACATGCGGGGGCCTCTGTAGACTTAACTATCTTTTCACTTCACCTTGCAGGGGTTTCATCTATTCTAGGGGCCATTAATTTTATTACAACTATTATCAACATAAAACCCCCCGCAATTTCACAATATCAGACGCCCCTATTTGTTTGAGCCGTTCTTATCACAGCCGTCCTCCTATTACTGTCCCTCCCAGTCTTAGCAGCTGGTATTACAATACTTCTTACTGATCGAAATTTAAACACCACATTCTTTGATCCAGCAGGAGGAGGGGACCCTATCTTATATCAACATCTTTTCTGATTCTTCGGCCACCCTGAAGTATATATTTTAATCTTGCCTGGCTTCGGCATGATTTCTCACATTGTTGCATATTATGCAGGCAAAAAAGAGCCATTCGGCTATATAGGAATGGTATGAGCTATAATAGCCATTGGCCTCCTGGGCTTCATCGTGTGAGCCCATCACATGTTTACAGTAGGCATGGATGTAGACACTCGAGCATATTTTACATCCGCAACAATAATTATTGCAATTCCGACCGGTGTAAAAGTATTTAGCTGGCTTGCCACCCTACATGGAGGGTCCATTAAATGAGAAACCCCCCTACTTTGAGCCCTAGGCTTCATCTTCCTATTTACCGTGGGCGGACTTACCGGGATTGTTCTGGCCAATTCATCCTTGGACATCGTACTACATGACACTTACTATGTGGTAGCCCACTTCCACTACGTATTATCGATGGGTGCAGTCTTTGCTATTATGGGAGCCTTCGTCCACTGATTCCCCCTCTTCACAGGATATACAATACACGACACCTGAACAAAAATCCACTTTGGAACAATATTTGTAGGAGTAAACCTCACCTTTTTCCCACAACACTTCCTAGGCCTCGCGGGCATGCCCCGACGATACTCAGACTACCCCGATGCATATTCATTATGAAACATTATCTCCTCCATCGGCTCCCTGGTGTCTCTAGTAGCAGTTGTAATATTTCTTTATATTCTGTGAGAAGCCTTCACTGCCAAACGAGAAGTACTGTCCGTTGAACTTACTTCTACAAATGTAGAGTGATTACACGGATGCCCCCCACCCTATCACACGTTTGAAGAACCAGCCTTTGTACAAGTACAAACGAACTAACGAGAAAGGAAGGAATCGAACCCCCATAAACTAGTTTCAAGCCAGCTACATAACCACTCTGTCACTTTCTTCTATAAGATACTAGTATAATTGAACAATACCCTGCTTTGTCAAGGCAGAGTTGTAGGTTGAAATCCTGCGTATCTTAAGCCTCACAGCTTAATGGCACATCCCTCACAACTAGGATTCCAAGACGCGGCCTCCCCTGTAATAGAAGAACTTCTGCACTTTCACGACCATGCCTTAATAATTGTTTTCCTAATTAGCACCTTAGTCTTATATATTATTGTTGTTATAGTAACCACCAAACTCACCAATAAATATATTTTAGACTCCCAAGAAATTGAAATTGTTTGAACTATTCTCCCAGCAGTAATTCTTATTTTAATTGCCCTTCCTTCTCTCCGAATCCTCTACCTAATAGATGAGGTAAATGACCCCCATTTAACAGTAAAAGCTATGGGCCACCAGTGATATTGAAGTTATGAATATACTGACTACGAAAATCTAGCCTTCGACTCATACATAATTCCCACGCAAGACCTTGCCCCCGGGCAATTCCGATTACTTGAAACAGACCATCGAATAGTAATTCCAATAGAATCTCCAATTCGAGTCCTGGTCTCAGCTGAAGACGTCCTTCATTCCTGGGCCGTTCCCGCACTTGGCATTAAAATAGATGCCGTACCAGGACGACTTAACCAAGCATCTTTTATTACCTCCCGCCCCGGAGTATTTTATGGACAATGTTCTGAAATTTGTGGGGCCAACCACAGTTTTATACCCATTGTTGTAGAAGCCGTCCCCCTAGAACACTTTGAAGACTGATCCTCTCTTATGCTTGAAGACGCCTCACTAGGAAGCTAAATAGGGCCTAGCATTAGCCTTTTAAGCTAAAGATTGGCGGCCCCCAACCGCCCCTAGTGATATGCCACAATTAAACCCCGCCCCATGATTTGCAATCCTTGTATTCTCGTGACTAATTTTCCTAACAGTAATTCCAAACAAAGTCCTAAACCACACCTTCACAAATGAAGTTACAGTACTAAGCGCCGAAAATCTTAAATCAGACACCTGAAACTGACCATGGCATTAAACCTATTCGACCAATTTATAAGCCCCACACACCTAGGCATCCCATTAATCGCCATTGCACTCACCCTACCATGAATACTAATCCCGTCTCCAGCCGCCCGCTACCAAAACAACCGACTAATCTCACTACAAAGCTGATTTATTAAAACCTTTACACAACAACTGCTCACCCCACTAAATCCAGGCGGACACAAATGAGCCCTAATTCTAGCCTCACTAATAATTTTTATTCTCACTCTAAACATATTAGGGCTATTACCATATACCTTCACCCCCACCACACAACTTTCATTAAACATGGGACTGGCTGTTCCACTGTGGCTAGCCACAGTCATTATTGGACTCCGAAATCAGCCCACCGCAGCCCTAGGACACCTCCTGCCAGAAGGGACCCCCGCCCCCCTGATCCCAATCCTAATTATCATTGAAACCATTAGTCTATTTATCCGCCCCCTGGCACTAGGAGTCCGACTAACAGCTAATCTTACAGCCGGCCACCTACTTATTCAACTAATTTCCACAGCGACCATTACCCTTATACCAATAATAACTACAGTAGCGGCTCTTACCGCCATTCTATTAGTATTACTAACACTCCTAGAAATTGCAGTAGCCATCATCCAAGCCTACGTATTTGTTCTTCTACTAAGCCTATATCTACAAGAAAACGTATAATGGCCCACCAAGCACACGCATACCACATGGTTGACCCAAGCCCATGGCCCCTCACCGGAGCAGTAGCTGCACTCCTAATGACATCAGGTCTAGCAATCTGATTTCACTTTCACTCAACTGTCCTGATAACACTGGGATTAATTCTGCTACTTCTTACCATGTATCAATGATGACGAGATATCATCCGAGAGGGCACTTTCCAAGGACACCACACACCCCCCGTCCAAAAAGGCCTGCGATATGGAATAATCCTATTTATCACTTCCGAAGTATTCTTCTTCCTCGGATTTTTTTGAGCATTTTACCACTCCAGCCTAGCCCCAACCCCAGAACTTGGCGGATGCTGACCCCCCACTGGCATTACTCCTCTTGACCCATTTGAAGTTCCCCTTCTCAATACAGCAGTATTACTGGCATCAGGGGTCACCGTAACATGATCCCACCACAGCCTCATAGAAGGAGAACGCAAGCAAGCAGTTCAATCCCTTGCTCTCACGATTCTCCTAGGGTTTTACTTTACCGCCCTTCAAGCCATAGAATATTACGAAGCCCCCTTCACTATTGCAGACGGAGTATATGGCTCAACTTTCTTCGTAGCAACAGGCTTTCATGGACTTCACGTTATCATCGGCTCAACCTTTCTTGCTATCTGCCTCCTTCGACAAATCCAATACCACTTTACGTCAGAACACCATTTTGGATTCGAAGCCGCAGCCTGGTACTGACATTTCGTAGATGTTGTATGACTATTCTTATATGTCTCTATTTACTGATGAGGCTCATATCTTTCTAGTATTAAAATTAGTACGAATGACTTCCAATCATCTAGTCTTGGTTAAAATCCAAGGAAAGATAATGAACTTAATTACAACAGTTATAATTATTACCATTACTCTCTCTATAATCCTAGCCACAGTATCATTTTGACTGCCCCAAATAAATCCCGACGCAGAAAAGCTCTCCCCATACGAATGTGGCTTCGACCCGCTGGGCTCTGCACGCTTACCATTCTCCCTGCGCTTCTTCCTAGTCGCCATCTTATTCTTATTATTTGATCTAGAAATTGCCCTTCTTCTCCCCCTTCCATGGGGCAATCAACTGCTCGACCCCACATATACCCTTTTATGGGCTGCAACTATTTTAATTCTACTCACCTTAGGCTTAGTTTATGAGTGACTACAAGGAGGCCTAGAATGGGCTGAATAGGGGACTAGTCCAAATTAAGACCTCTGATTTCGACTCAGAAAACCGCGGTTTAATTCCGCGGTCCCCTTATGACACCAGTTTACTTCAGCTTTACCTCAGCATTTACTCTAGGACTAACAGGACTAGCGTTTCACCGTACCCACCTGCTCTCGGCCCTATTATGCTTAGAAGGCATGATATTATCTTTATTTATCGCCCTCGCCCTTTGAATACTTCAACTAGAAACTACTGCCTTCTCTGCTGCCCCTATTCTACTCTTAGCCTTTTCAGCCTGCGAAGCTGGCGCGGGCCTAGCCCTACTAGTTGCCACAGCCCGGACCCATGGTACGGATCGCTTACAGTCCTTAAATCTACTACAATGCTAAAAATTCTTATTCCAACAATTATACTATTCCCCACAATTTGACTCTCCTCCCCCAAATGAATTTGAACCACCACAACCCTTCAAAGTTTAATTATTGCCCTGTTTAGTCTAACTTGAATTAACTGACCCTCAGAGACAGGCTGAACATCCTCTAACATGTACATGAGCACAGACCCCTTATCAACCCCCCTCTTAGTACTCACATGTTGACTCCTCCCTCTTATAATTCTCGCCAGCCAAAATCATATTAAAACTGAGCCTATCTCCCGCCAACGAAGCTATATTACCCTATTAACCTCCCTACAAACTTTCCTAATTATAGCATTCGGGGCCACCGAAATCATCATATTCTACGTCATATTTGAAGCAACTCTCATCCCCACCCTTATCATTATTACCCGCTGAGGGAATCAAGCTGAACGATTAAGTGCAGGAACATATTTTCTATTCTACACCCTAGCCGGCTCCCTCCCCTTACTAGTTGCACTGCTCCTATTACACCAAACCGCGGGCTCCCTCTCTATGTTTATTATCCAATACTCACAACCAATAGTCCTCAATTCCTGAGGGGACAAAATTTGATGAGCAGGCTGTCTAATCGCCTTCCTAGTTAAAATGCCCCTATATGGAGTTCACCTCTGACTTCCAAAAGCTCATGTAGAGGCCCCTGTAGCCGGGTCTATAGTACTAGCCGCAATCTTACTAAAACTCGGGGGCTACGGCATAATACGAATAATAGTAATCCTAGACCCCCTATCTAAAGATATAGTTTACCCCATCATTGCCCTTGCCCTATGGGGAATCATCATGACAGGCTCCATTTGCCTACGACAAACGGATTTAAAATCACTGATTGCCTACTCATCTGTGAGTCACATAGGCCTTGTTGCAGGCGGCATCTTAATTCAAACCCCCTGAGGCTTTACCGGAGCCCTCGTACTAATAATTGCCCACGGCCTGGTGTCATCCGCCCTATTCTGCCTAGCCAACACTACATACGAACGCACCAACAGCCGAACAATAATCCTAGCTCGCGGACTACAAATTATTTTTCCCCTAACCGCTGTTTGATGGTTCTTGTCCAATCTGGCAAATTTAGCACTCCCCCCACTACCTAATCTGATAGGAGAACTTGTGATTATTACTGCTCTATTTAACTGATCTCCCTGAACCCTAATCTTAACAGGAGCCGGCACACTCATTACCGCAGCATATTCACTTTATTTATTTTTAATAACCCAACGAGGCCCACTTCCACAACACATCATCAACCTCCAACCCTTTCACACACGAGAACATCTACTAATAACCCTCCACCTCCTCCCAGTTGCTCTCCTCATCACAAAACCTGAAATTATATGAGGGTGATGATACTGTAGATATAGTTTAATATAAAACATTAGATTGTGGTTCTAAAAACAGAGGTTAGACCCCCCTTATCCACCGAAAGAGGCCCCTAGGCCATAGAGACTGCTAATCCCTATTACCACGGTTAAACTCCGTGGCTCATTCGAAGCTCCTAAAGGATAATAGCTCATCCGTTGGTCTTAGGAACCAAAAACTCTTGGTGCAACTCCAAGTAGAAGCTATGGCAAATATTATGACTACCACCCTCCTCCTTACCCTAACAATCCTAGTACTACCGCTTATAATAACACTAAGCCCCAAACCCCTAGACCAAAAATGGGCCCTAAAGCATGTTAAAGTCGCCGTAAGCACCGCATTTTTCATCAGCACTATCCCCCTCATTATCTTTTTAGATCAAGGAGCAGAAAATATTATTACAACCTGAAACTGAATAAACATCATAAATTTTGATATTAACCTTAGTTTTAAGTTTGACCACTACTCACTTATCTTTACCCCCATCGCCCTCTACGTAACATGATCTATTCTAGAATTTGCATCATGGTATATACACTCCGACCCCTACCTAAACCGATTCTTTAAATATTTACTACTCTTCCTAGTAGCCATGATTATTTTAGTCACTGCCAATAATTTATTTCAACTGTTTATCGGCTGAGAAGGTGTTGGCATCATATCCTTCCTACTAATCGGATGATGACATGGCCGAGCCGACGCCAATACGGCAGCCCTTCAAGCAGTTATTTACAATCGAGTTGGTGACATTGGCCTAATTCTAGCAATCGCCTGGATTGCAACAAACCTTAATTCCTGAGAAATCCCACAAATCTTTTTATTATCCAAAAACTTTGATATAACTCTGCCACTCATGGGCCTCATCCTAGCCGCCACAGGGAAATCTGCTCAATTTGGACTACACCCATGACTACCCTCAGCGATAGAAGGCCCAACCCCGGTCTCAGCCCTACTACATTCAAGTACAATAGTCGTTGCAGGAATTTTTCTATTAATTCGTCTACACCCCTTGATAGAAAACAATCAACTGGCCCTCACCGCCTGCCTATGCCTTGGCGCCCTAACAACACTATTTACCGCAACCTGCGCCCTCACTCAAAATGACATCAAAAAAATTGTAGCATTCTCAACATCAAGTCAGTTAGGACTCATAATAGTAACCATCGGCCTTAACCAACCCCAACTAGCCTTCCTCCACATCTGCACCCACGCCTTCTTTAAAGCCATGCTCTTCCTATGCTCCGGCTCAATTATTCACAGCCTCAATGATGAACAAGACATTCGAAAAATGGGCGGTCTACACAAACTCATACCATTCACTTCATCCTGCCTAATTATCGGCAGCCTCGCATTAACAGGAATACCTTTTCTGGCAGGCTTCTTTTCAAAAGATGCAATTATCGAAGCTCTTAACACCTCCCATTTAAACGCCTGAGCCCTAACCTTAACACTAATTGCCACCTCCTTTACCGCAGTCTACAGCCTCCGGGTTGTCTATTTCGTAGTAATGGGCTCGCCCCGATTTTCAACCATATCCCCCATTAATGAAAACCACCCCACAGTAATTGCATCAATTGAACGCCTAGCCTGAGGAAGCATTATTGCAGGACTAATCATCACCTCAAATTTCCTACCGTCTAAAACCCCAACAATAACAATACCTCTCTCCCTTAAAATAGCTGCTATAGCAGTTACAATTATTGGTCTTATCGTTGCCCTAGCACTAGCCACAACAACATCCAAACAAATCAAAATTACATCCCTCCTAACCCCACACAACTTCTCCAACATACTAGGATTCTTCCCATCAATTATTCACCGCTCCATTCCTAAATTCAATCTTGCCCTAGGGAAACAGGCCACAAAACTTGACCGACAATGAATAGAGATAGGCCCCAAAGGACTTCATCCCTTTCACTTCACCCTCTCCTCAATATTTGACAACATTAATACCAACATCATTAAAATTTACCTAACCTTTTACCTAATTTCTACAATTTTAATTATTGTCTTACTATCAACAACCTAAACTGCCCGAAGCGCCCCCCGATTTAAACCACGAGTTAACTCCAACACCACAAAAAGACACAACAACAAGACCCACGCACATACCACTAATATTCCACCGCCCCAAGAATATATTAAAGAAATTCCTCCGATATCCCCACGCACCACAAAAAACTCCTTAAACTCATCAACAACCAAATACCCCCCGTATCCCCCTCAAAATCACCACACCGCAACCCCAACACCTAGCAAATATATTAAAACATAAGCCTTCACCGACCCCGCCCCCCATGTCTCAGGAAAAGGCTCAGCGGCCAAGGCCGCCGAATATGCAAACACCACTAATATTCCCCCTAAATAAATTAAAAACAACATTAAACCTACTAATGACCCCCCATGCCCCACCAACACCCCACACCCAACCCCTCCCGCCACCGCTAGCCCCAAGGCAGCAAAATACGGCGCAGGATTAGAAGCGACCCCCACCAACCCAACTACTAAGCTCAACAAAAATAGATCAAGAAAATATGTCATAATTCTCACCCGGGCTCTAACCAGGACTAATGACTTGAAAACCCACCGTTGTTATTCAACTATGAGAACCATGGTCACCCGAAAAACCCACCCCCTCTTCAAGATTGCCAACAACGCATTAATTGACCTTCCCGCCCCATCTAACATCTCCGCATGATGAAACTTTGGCTCCCTTCTATTATTATGTCTTATCGTACAAATCCTAACCGGACTATTCTTAGCTATGCATTACACCTCAGATATCTCAACTGCTTTTTCATCTGTAGCCCATATCTGTCGCGATGTAAATTATGGATGACTTATTCGTAACCTGCACGCCAACGGAGCCTCATTTTTCTTCATTTGCATCTACCTCCACATTGGACGAGGCCTTTATTATGGCTCCTATCTTTACAAAGAAACTTGAAACATCGGAGTGGTCCTCCTATTACTAGTAATAATAACCGCATTTGTCGGATACGTTTTACCATGAGGACAAATATCATTCTGAGGTGCCACAGTAATTACAAACCTCCTATCAGCCGTGCCCTACATGGGAGATGCACTTGTACAATGAATCTGAGGCGGGTTTTCCGTAGACAATGCAACACTGACCCGGTTCTTCGCATTTCACTTCCTACTTCCATTTGCAGTTGTTGCAGCAACACTACTTCATGCCCTCTTTTTACATGAAACAGGCTCCAATAACCCCATCGGACTAAATTCTGATGCAGATAAAATTTCCTTCCACCCCTATTTCTCATATAAAGACCTCTTAGGCTTTGTCTTTCTCATCGTAGCCCTCGCCTTACTAGCCCTTTTCTCCCCCAACCTCCTTGGAGACCCAGAAAATTTCACCCCGGCTAACCCCTTAGTAACACCTCCTCATATTAAGCCCGAATGATATTTCCTATTTGCCTACGCCATCTTACGGTCAATTCCCAACAAACTCGGCGGAGTTTTAGCACTCCTTCTCTCCATCCTAGTACTTATAGTTGTTCCCCTACTACACACATCCAAACAACAAGGTCTCACCTTCCGTCCCCTCTCCCAACTTCTATTTTGAACCCTCGTAGCAGACGTAGCCATTTTAACATGAATCGGCGGAATACCCGTCGAACACCCATTTGTTATCATCGGACAAGTCGCCTCCGCACTATACTTCTCCATCTTCTTAATTTTCAACCCCCTAACAGGCTGGTTAGAAAACAAAACTATTAATTTAAAATGCTCTAGTAGCTTAATCATAAAGCACCGGTCTTGTAATCCGGAGACTGAAGGCTAAATCCCCTCCTAGTGCCAGAAAAAAGAGATTTTAACTCCCACCCCTAACTCCCAAAGCTAGAATTCTTAATTAAACTATTTTCTGTTCTTTAAACCTAAAATCTTCAACACATACAATTTACTATGGTCTAGTACATATTATGCATAACTCAACACCATGGTTTAGTACATATTATGTATAATATTACATCATGGTTTAGTACATTACATGTAATATCAACATATCTCTACATTAAACATTTTTGCTTACAACATTAAAAGAAGCTGGACATAAACCATAAATTTCAAACTCATAAGTAATTTATCTTAAAATGAGCAATTGTATAATTCCAAAACATTTCCATATAACCATTTTCTATGCGTTCCCCAACTAATCTTGCAAAAATCAAATATTTAATGTAGTAAGAGACCACCATCCCTATATACCTTAAGATACACGGTCCTTGAACGATCAGGGACAAAACTTGTGGGGGTCACACAACTTGCACTATTACTGGCATCTGGTTCCTATTTCAGGTCCATACGTTTAAGCCCCTCATATTATTAATTATCCTGACATCACTTATTGGTGTAACCTAGCCGTAGCAAACACCCCCCAAGCCAAGGCGTTCTTTTACAGGCATGGGGTTTTTTAATTTTTAGGTCACTTTCACTTGGCATATTTCATGTAGGAAAAGGTTCAACAAATATATCAAGGTTGTCCTATTCTATGAAGAATCAAAAGATTATGTAATGCTTCAATGACATACCTTAAATAATTACATATATCTCTATCAAGTACATAACATGCTGTTACTTCCTCATACCTGCCTAAGATCCCCCGGGGTGCTCGCGCGCGGTAAACCCCCCTACCCCCTACGCCGTACGATTCCTAATTTATCCTGTTAAACCCCTAAACCAGGTAAGGCTCGGTTGGCGTATTCAACGAGTGGCGGTGTGTGTTGATATATAGTGTTATAAATCCATATTATATTGTATA